CTGAAGAAGTCAAGCAAGCATAAGTCAGAATAGGGCAGCAAAGGACAGGCTCTGAAAGAGGTCAACTGGAACAAGGAAGACGACGGCTCTGAAAGAGTGATTGTTCGTATAGAGAGGCTCGTATAGAGGCAATGAGGTTTCTCACTTTTAGACTCTCGAAATGGCTTTTTCGCATGGCATGATCCCTATAGCTGGACAATGAATCAATCGCTATCTCACTCTATTGACAGACTCTCTGATAGGTCCTTTGATACTCGTATATTTTATTTGAATAAAACCACTTCTTACTCGATAGAGACCTTTAGGCTCTTCAAGAGAAGGATAAGGAAAAAAGGAAAGATGAGCGCCTATTCCAGTAAGATTAGATAACACACACTCGAAGGGAAGGTCAGGCAATGGAAGAGGTGCCTGTTATGCCTTCGATTACTCCTCTTGTCACTGGTCCGCTTCGGTCAAACGTATCGAGAATGTATGGAACGAGTGGAACGCTATTGAATAGCTTTCGGGTGATGGCATTTCAAACTCAAACTTCGCTCTCGTAATCGTAATTAAGCACAGCACGAGAATTTGGCGAATATCATCCCTTTTGCTAAACTCGACTAGTGATAGTGAGATAGATCGATCTTCGCTAGATTCGCTGAAAAAAGAAAGCCCGTGAACTACAATTGCTTCAAAACGCTTATGACTATAAAGGCTTTAGCGCCTTTGACTATATAAGTTGCTTTTCAGCAGGCTCTCGCATCGGCTGGCCCTTGTGCTACAGTCCAGTCAGGGTTATATGCTATCCAAGGGGAGAAGTTTCATAGGACGAGTCTAAGAGCCTTACTTGCTTCTATGAGAGTCAGACAATAAGCCCTTGACAACAGAACGACGAGTGGCACAGATAAGAGCAATATAGGCTGGGATCCCTCTCTTTGATAAGAGTGCTTGTGGCTTCTACTGGTGTCTTTTGTACCTGCATTAAGGAGGGTTCTCTTTCCTGGTAGTTATTTAGATATCGGACATTGGTTACAGGCACTCGGGTCCAATCCTATTTTGCAACTGTGTCATGACTAACCAAGGAACGCTACCTCATAAGATGTTAGTTCCAGGTGGATGGCTGGAGCTATAGTCGACCGGAAACCCAGGTACTGTTGATACGAGAACCTAGAGCGGGCAAGACCGGGTCGAACTCCAGTTAAGCGCATAGAAAACCGAGGGACGCTTCCTCCGCCATGAAGCAGCACTAAAGAAGGACCGCGCTTCCTCTGGTCCGGAAGACAGGGTTTCATAAGCGAGAACCTAGAGCGGGCGAGGTAGTCCTAGTTTAAAACCGAAGCTCACTTGCCGAGCTCAAATGTTGACGGGAACTCTGCCACACACTGAGTAGATCCCCCGTCAACATCCAAGGAATGCAATGATCGGAATGAAACACACCAAAACTAGGTGGAATGCACAGTGGAATACGGGACGCAGTGGTGAGAGCCTTTATCCCGAAGATTTCCTGTGTTTGGCTGTAGAAGTGGCACAATGAGCCACTGTTTCTATAGCGAGTAGCGGCGTTTACGAAGTAAGTCAAGCTCTAAGGGGCAATCGTCTGTCATAGAGATAGATGCGCCTTCGGCTTGGGAATGGAGAGGCAGTAGAAGCAGTGAGTCGACCCTTTAGTCTATTATTGATAGGGATTTGACTTGCTTTCTTGTGTTGAATCGGAGGTTGATAACTATTGGATTTCGACGGGTCCGGGTTATCAAGGAGAAGAGGCACACAAACGCGAGTCCAATTCACTTCATCAATCATTTGCGGATTAGCTTTTAAGTAGGTTTTCCATGAGTCTAGGATCCGCTTTCAATCTCTCTTTTTAGGGGGAGGGATGCGATAACGGGGTTCTGGTATCTATCTTTCTATGTTAGGATTTCTTTCTCTTCTCCCCCTCGGGTCCGCCCTGGGGAAACGTTCCTTTTAAGAAAGATAACCAGTATATCCCTGCTTATCTCCCCCCGAAGGAGAAGCGATAGAAGGATAAAGGGTCCGCTAGTTAGGAAGACCTGCTTAAGAGAGCCCTTGCCCATTAGGAGTGAAGGTAGTTCACTGAAAGAGCTAGCTAAGGATAGACCGATAGAAGGAGTAGAGGGAAAGAGCTAGAAAGAAGGTTCTTTATCTTCTCTTCTCTCTTTTCCCGTTCTTTTATCTTCTTCTGAGGTATCCGAGCTAGTGAACGAAGTGAACAAGTGAACAAAGCGAGGGGGAGGAAAGGGAAAGACCTCAAGGAAGGACGACAGACCGAAGGGACTGGCTAGAGAGAAAGAAGAGGCTTTTAGTACTTTTTTGGAGGTTGAGAAACTAAGGCACGTCGACTGTATCGGCTAACATATACTATTCCGACGCCCTGGAGGTAAAGAACGCATAGTTCCTTCCTTGGAAAGAGAAAGTGCCGATTTCTAGGGTAATGCCTCTTGCTCGGATGTTCTTGCCTTTGCCCCCAAGCCAGCTTGCTCTCCCATCCCTCCCACCTCTATACCTATGCTTCTATTCCCTCCACTGGTGGATCGACGAGTCAACTGGCATATGGATATGTATATTTGACTTCGACGGTATGCCACTTTAAAGGTGCTCGCTATAGAGGCTACGAACCTTACAACGGGCTAAACGCTTTGTTGGAATGGATTCTGATCGAGGTAGTGTATGGGATGCATATCAATCCGCGTATGGAACCACAATCTCTGCTGCTAGCTTTGCACTCGGAGGATCAGAAAATGGCACTGAATTCCCGGCATTATTTGGTGGAACCGAGCGAAGGGGAGCTGGGACAGGAAGGTGCAGGGGCGCTTGTCAATGCTTGCTTCGCTCCCGTGCCCCTACGAAAGTCTCAGCAGTGGCAGGTATAAGGGATGTAGACCATTCCCAATCAAATCAATGAACGTCGGGGCTGCTCGAACAAAGGATTCTCCCTTCCCTCCTCCATAGCCTTGCATGAACTCCCGCCATGAGCTATTGGTCAATCGTCTAGCAGCAGTGCATTCCTCCCTACCTACTACGAGGTAACCGCCCGCCCAATTGCTTAGCCAGTCCGAGCCAACTGCGGAGCCTATCCTATGCCTCAACATTTACAAGTCATCCGCGCACGGGGGGGGGTTTGGGGGGAAAGATAGAGAGCTCTCTAGGTTCTCCTGATCAAATAGATAGTTCGCTTTGCCAGTCCATGAATATGCCGCACCCAGCAGTTCGAGGAGTTGGCCATCCATCCGGAATACTGATTTACGAGACTGTTCGATCGAAGCCCTGCCTCGACAAACTATAGGAGTTTTGGGTGGATCAGATGGCATTCCTGTATCCGACCCATCTCTTTCTGCCGATTCCCCATCAGATTCGGATTTAGGGAGTCCCATTCGTTTATGCGAGCGACTACCTGTCATATCCAAAACCCTGTCCATCCAGGCGTCTTTCTGTACTGGCCGCCCTGTGGAGTCCAGTGGAGAAGGCGTAACTTGACAGCCCCCAGTACTTGAAACCCGATGGCCCGTTGCCAATCTGGTTTCATGTTTGTTTAAGGACGGGGAGTGAGCTTAACAGAAGCACAATCCGAAGAAGCATGTCGAAACACGCACCACATCTAGTGCTTCCTCTATAAGCTAAGCTCACTAATCAAGTGTACCGGCTGGTTCTAGAGTCCATCATCTACGATTCCCCTCGAAACTCATCAATCGAACTGACGACAAGGAACTAACTCAAACGGACTGGAATGGACGACTACTCGAGCTACTTGCCCACAATTCTATGATCAACTCAACGAGACTGCCTTTGACCAGGAAGGGGGACTAGCGTCGACTTGCTTAGCAAGACACAGTCCTACGATCCACTCGAACAATCAATTCAATACTACGGGATGAGGGACTGGCTTGCGGAGTTGTCTCTATCCATTAAGCGAGAAGACTGGGACTCTTTCCCTTGCCTGTGGGACTGCTGCCTGCCCTGCTTCCCTCTTGCTTGGAATTCACTGCTCTCTCCATTCACTTCAAAGATGAAGGAGTCTATTTCTTCATAAAGGGAGTATACTTCATACAGATAGTCGACGTCAAGCCTATACTGTTTGGAAGGAGGACTATCTCAATACCTGAACAGACTCCTCTCATTGGTTTGGTTGGTTATCCTCTGACTGGCTGGGAATAGGAACAGCTCTAATCCCTCACCTCTCACTAATCTCTCACCTCACGGGAGGCTGGCATGGCTTAGAGTTCCTTTTTGTTTTTTATGCTACCTCTATTCTGTCATACGCGGCCCACGCCCTTTTCTATCATGCACTCACTGGTTGGTTCTTGGTTGGGTGGGTGCTCCATCTAGTAGATTTCCTTTTTCTGGCGGCAACTTGATAGAGCCCATTGTGGGGATGGGAGAGCCTATTGTCTTGTCTTGTACACGTCCGATGCCGAACTTCGTCAGTTGGAATCATGAAATACGCACAATCATAGATTGAAGATAGGGACCGTCGGACCATGTCTCCCGCAAGAAGGTGGTCCTCCCTTCAAACAGTGCATATGGCTCTGACCCAATCTTGGATCCGTTTTCCTTAAGGTTTGGAGTTAGTTGTTGGAGGCATAGGACTAGCGGTGTTTATCAGGCCCTAGTCCGCCTCCAACATACCGGACGAGAAAAAAGAAATACATAAGATTCAAATCCATTTAAGTGAGGTATAGCAACCAACATCAAGAGCAGAAATTGCGAAGCGTAGAGGCACAAAAAGCAAAAATATGAGAATTAAGAAAATAAGCCCCAACATCAAGAACGGAAAATGCAAAGCTATAACGTCGAGTAAGTTAAGTGTCATAAATCTCTCTTTTATCTCAGACCGACATTATCAGATCATTGTCATGAGGCAGTACTGTACTAGACTAGAAATAGAAAGTAGATTACGGCTTCGGCTTCGCCAGCGCGATAAGCTTCGACAACGTGAACTACTACAGGTACAGCTTGACCAGACGATCGGCCCTTGCATCTCCTACCCTTATCGCAGGGAAAGAAAATCCAGACACAAAAAGAAAGAAATATAAATCACAAACTTAACAAGAAAAGAAGCATGTGTTAAGCATATAGCAAAACTCTCATAGACGAATATTATTCCGGTTTAGGGAACACCCTTGATGGGGGGAATCCAGGATGTTGGGGACTTGCGTGTATCCCACCTGAACTTGACCAACTGTAATGTATTTTTTTTGTTGTGGTTGGGAGTTCAGCCCGCAAGCTCTATGCCTTTCTCAGGTGATTGGGCCCTGGCCAGAAGGAGACCTGAGATTTGGGTCAGGCATATATTTGTTCCCATTTAAGGGTATTGTGCATTTGGCGCACTCTCGGCCGGCGCAGCTAATCAACCGAGCCACTTCCTTTCGGGTCAACCTGTCGGATAATCTCAGATTCCGGTTTCAGCTTCTTTCTCTCACTCTGTCTAACCAGCGCCTTTCCGGCCTCACTTTTCGGATCAAAGGAAGAGAAACCTCCGTTGGGGCGAATGAAGGTCCCGCCCAGTAGTCGTTTTTTTTTTTTACTTTTGTTATTGAAATTTTCTTTCGTTTTTCTTTCTTTTCTTATAGTAACGTCACAGTGAGTTTAAGGAGAGTTAGTTACACGAAGTGCTTCCCGTATGATATAAATTGCACGAGTGAAACGGTTTGGGTGTTCTAGTGATCTTACGATCAGTAGATACCTATTTGCCAGAAGGGTTGTGGAACAGTATAATAAGGAATACTGAATACACTGACCCGGTTCAGAGGGTGACCTTCTGGACTGCCATGTCTCCTTTGTAAGGATGAAGTGGATTCCGACAGGAGATTCTTGACTCTATGGTGTGAATTAGTTTGTTCACTCCAGAAGGCCGTCGATTTCCTCCGGTGTGTTGTGGGTTGACGTATCCGCGATGCGGTTGATCCACAGTACATCGCCTTTTCAGGCGTGACGTGGGTGGTTCAAGTGATGCGTCGGGCTGTGTTATGCAGTCCGTGTGTCTTAGAACTCCACTTCATGTTGGGAATATCGGAATGGTTAGAGAGGGCATTATTGGGTGTGACGTCCAGATAACACTGAGGTTAATACCTTCTAGTGTTGCCACCAGTCTAAAACGACCGGCAGCGGTCTGTTTGTCACTGGACTCCTCTCAGTTAGTGTCTCTCTTAGCCCTTATTCACATTATTTAATAGTTTGAATGGTGCGGAGCGGGTTTATGTTTATCCCGGCTGCCACCTTCAGGCCTATGCTATGTATGTGAGAAATCACTGATAGTAGGGTTTCCCTAAGAGGTTCTTTGCGTACGAGGGAGTAGTTAATCTGACTCCCGCCCGGCTCGTGCTCCTATGAATGTCCAATGTGGACACTCGGGCTGGCCTTCGAGTTGGTAAGTATTTAATAAAAGATAGAATATACTTACCCACTTTGGAAGTGAGTCTTGAGACTCTTAGTCTTCTACTACATCACCGATCTTGCCGGTGAGAGAGGTTGTATGTGGTATGAGGGTCAACCTGACCGTTATACGGTAGCTTTAAGGGTTGTGTGCGGCCCCAAGATTCTTTTAGGGGTCCCATTATTGAGACATCCTGGAAGTCCGTAACTTTAACCAAACTTTTTATTGTTATAGGCTTCTATGGAAATTTGGATATTGTGTCATATTAATGTCGCCCTAGACTACCTCTCTGGTGTGTCCAAAGAGGCGAGAGCCGGGGCACTGCGGATAACTCCAAGGTGTATCTGACTCTTTACTTGACCTCGGGTTCCTACCATCACTGCAGCCTTATCAGGGACTGCAGTTGGTTGTAAGGATCACTTGGATTGATAACCCGACGCGCCATCCCTCGGGGGTCATAAGACTCTTCAACTAGGAAAGGCGGGTGTCACTCCCTCTTGGGGGTGTCCTCCGTGGCGGAGAACTTTTAAACGTTCTCGGACATTCCAGAGTTGGCCTTTAATGGGCTACTCTGGTTGTCTTTTTGTGGTTGCACCAGAGATCTTGCGATCAGTGGAGCACCTATTAGCCAAAAAGGTTGTGAATTTGATTGAGGAAGTCGGGGTTCTCCCTAGTTCTTCCTTCTCTCAATTTCACTCACCAGGTTTGGGTACCTTTCCCATCCCCTGCGCTTCATCGGAGAGCATGTGCGTGGGGAATGAGAAGGCGGATCGTCTTTACCGTTGACGTCTAATTAAAACGTAACGGTGACGACCGTATAGTGTTTGTAGTGTCGGTGGTCAAGAATGTCTTACCTCGACCTTACAAATACTATCGCCCCCTGGCTCGCCACGATTCCCGTCTAGTGAGGGATGAGTGGATACCAACATGGAAGTCTCTTCCGTATGGTAGATTGAAAAGGAATTGACTCCCAATGGTGTTCCGAGGAAGGAGTGGGTCCGCAACCCACTCAATCCTGAAGAGCACCACCTGAATAAGGGTTGGTATGGTGGAAGAAGGAAAATGAGAACGGTGTCAAAGTGTGTTGCAGATAGGTAGCTGTTAATTTATTGACGGTTATCTAGATTTGCTTCTTTGATCCCACCGTCGGTAAGATCAGCCTTAAGTCTAAACTGGGGGGTTGGCACTCATCGTCTTCGGTAAAGCGTCCTTCGGCGCTTTGTTTTGTGACTGGTCTACTTTAAGGCTGTTTTCTCCTGTACCTTTATTCACATTATTTAATAGTTTGAATGGCTGCGGAGCGGGTTTTTCCCGGCTGCCGGTTTAGGGCCTATGCCATTTCTTACATGGTAGGGTATTTCCAAGAGAACGCTCTAGTATGTGAGGGAAGGAGCCCGAGGAATCCTTTGAGTGTGAATTTTCGCGTTAGGATGTCAAAATGGACTTTCAAGCTGGCTCGCCTGGCGGGATAGGTACGCTATGAAGAAAGAAAGTGTACTGGTCAAGTCTGGTGAAACTAGTTTGAAAACTTCGGGTCTCTGCCCCATTGGGGCTCTCGTAAGTGGGAGCAACTGTGAGGTATCGAGGAATGCTTGACCGCGTTTCCTCTCTCTCTTTAAGTTTGGGGTTGAGCCGGCTCCCCCCTCAATCCCTGCTTTTAAGGGACTGATAGAGAGGTAGAGGTGAGTGAATTCTCACTTTTCACGGTGAAAGTATGAGTGTTAGATGGCATTTGATTCATAAGTGGGTCAAATGTACTCTATTCATGTCTATTAGTATCACGCGGTAGCTTTAAATCCAAGAGTGCAGCTTCAGAATCTCTCAGGTAATCCGGTATGTATATCGTGATTACTCAGGGGCTATATTATCATTCTTTAATACAGGATGGTAGTCTAGTAGCCTTTAGGGGCTGGATTTTGGAAGGTGTTGGTGGTTGTGAATTTCGCGGTCCTTTGTCGAATTGACAACTCGACAGAGGTCAGCCACACATTTTGATATTGTGACCTTCTAACGGTTGACTACTGTCCCCTAATATGGGACAATAGGTCGATAGTCTTTTAGGCTGGATCGTCGGGAGGTGCGGGGGGAGACGGGTTTACTGGCCCAGGTCGAATTGACAACTCGGCCGCGGGAAATCCTTCTCTATACAAGTTCTCGTACAAGGTTTTTGAACACGGTGAGAGGTGGCACCGCGCAGTGTAAAGCCTTCTCATACTAATTGAATGCTCTAATAAGAAAATCAGAAGGGATAAGACTTCAGGGCAACATAGGGAAATCATTCCATAGGGTATTCCCTTGTTTTAGGGAAATAACTAAAGGACGGATGAGTAGGCACACCTTGCTTATTTTTGTTTTATAGTGCACTGCTGCATAGGGTTTGTTATCCCTCAGCTCGTTATAGTCCATTAGTGGAAAACTCCCTGCCCTCAGGCTCGTTCCAGTATCGCAGCAGGCTAGAGTTTCTATTGAGATTCTTTCGGTGAGCAGTTCACGTAGTGAACCGGAAAGAGACTCTCAAAAGATTCTTTATTGAGATATAGAGAATCTTGAGTCACCTGAAAAGAGTGAACGAAGTTCACGATGGGAATGGGGGGAAACCCTTAACTAGGGCTAGTGCATTAAGGCATTTCATTCCTGAATTCATAACGGAAAACGGTCTTAAATGACTCCCTCACTCCGGCTCGTCCCATAGTATCGCATAGTCTATAATATAAACGTCAGCTGCGGTCAAGGCCATCCCTCCGAAATGCCGTGACGTACACCGCTCGCAGCAGGAAACAGTCTCAAATCCGTCCCTTCCCCCACTCTTTTTTATTTGGCAGCCTGTTTTGACTTATCAGAGGCGCAACCCCGGGCAGATTCAGCTCACCAAACTCTCTTGCCTTCGTCATCAGCTGCTCCTTTGGTCACGGGTTCTACTCCTACTCCTGTTTCTGTTTAGGTACGTCGCTCCTCTCGTCTCTCTCGTCCTCCTGATCGTCTCACATATGAAGATTTTCCTCTTCCCATTGTTTGTGCCTTTCTGTCTTCATTCCATTGTTGAGCCTAAATCTGATTCTGAAGCTGCATCTCAGTCATGTTGGAAAGAAGCCATGCAGGAAGAACTCAAAGCTCTCATCAAAAATCAAAGGAGCTAGTTCCTCTCCGTCAATTCATTCGTTTAGGGCGAGTACCTTCGTTCCTCTTCCTGAAGGGAAGCAAAGGAGGGTTTACAAAGTCAACAGGGTCCATTGATAGATACAAAGCCAGGTTGGTGGCTAAGGGATACACTAAAGAGTATGAGCTTTATTATGAGGAAACCGTCAGCACCAGTAGCAAAGTTCAGTTCGAACCCTTAAGGCAGTTGCTGCCGCTAGAAAATGGCCTATGTATCAGCTGGATGTCGACGAATGCGTTCCTTCATTTCATGGTGATCTTGAAGAGGAAAGATATATGGATCCTCCTCCTGGGCTTCCTATCTCATCAGAATGCCAGCTTGTCTGTCGATTGAAAAAGCCTCTGAGCAGAAATGCAGCAAGCAAGCAACGGCTTTTCAGCCTATTAGTAAAACGCGCGCATACGTTTGTCAGCTGAAAAGCAGGATTTTCTTTATCAACTCGTCGCTCCAAAAGAAAAGGAAAGGAGAATCAAAGCGATTTTGGGCTGTCCCGAAGGACTTGGCCAGCCACTTATCTTGGACTGCCTCTTCTTCCGGTAAGGCAGTCAACATCCATATGGAAAACTGTGGTTGAGCGTGCTCAAGATAAATTGGCAGCATGGAAGGGCCAGCTTCTAACCATCGCGGGCCGGGCACAACTCATAAAGTCCTCGCTTCGACGCTTCTCTAAATGAAATGCTTTCTGTTTTCGACGGTCCCAGGTTCTAGAGGCCCTAGAAAAGCTGCAAAGAAATTTCCTATGGTCTGGAGCGGAAGAGAGACACCGCTTCCATCTGGTTAGGTGGGAAAGGGTGTGCGCCAGGAAAAGTGAAGGCGGGCTAGGCCTCAAAAATTTTGAACACGACGAATGGGGCTTTGCTGGCTAAGACAAGCTGGTGTCTCGCCCGCCCGTTGGAGTCAAATCTTGAGAAGGAATCCCTTCGTCGAAAGCCAAAAAAGGTTCGTCTACCTCACGTGGAGGGGGATCCTGCATGGCAGAGACATCCTAAAGCTGGGCCTGAGATGGTCGGTTGGCTCCCGTATATTTTTCTGGGAGGATCCGTGGTTCCACCCCTCTTAAAGATTCATATCCCGAACTGTATCAACAGTACAGATCGATTTTTGGGGGCCCAGCACATCAACAAAGTTTCCGCCTCCCCGCCGCCCTTGGGAATCTTTCCAAGCTGGCTTTTTTTTTTTCCGCAGGAAGACAGCAAAATCTGGAGCCTTACCAGCTCCGGCCAGTTCTCGGTAAAAAGCGCCAAAGAAGCCCAATTTCCTCGCAGTCCGTCCAGAGAATGGGATTTTGATTTTTGGAAAAATAGCACGATCCCGAAGGTAGCCAGCAAGCTTCAAAACTACTGAGCGCGCTAGCGCGCTCAGTAGTTTTGAAGCTGGGCCGCGATGGATATAACAGAATGGATGGACGGCCTCCGCAATTGTCCTCCATGGGTTGGGCATCACAGAGAACTGGGGTCCGTGGCTCTGTGGGGGTGCGAACGTACCAGTTCCTCACAAACCTCAGCTGTCAACAGTCTAAGGGCATATGTACGCCCAGGTCGACCTTCCAACGTCTTAACGTAGACCCTGCTTAACCCAGTAGCTTCTGCGACTGATGCCTCGGATACTTCAACTTCTCAATTTCTGACAGTGGCTGTTCTGGTCACTGCATCATACGAGGCCAAGACTTCTCTCACTTCAGCATCCTCAAATTCAAAATCCCTGGAAGCATGGTCCAGGAAGTTTCCCATGGTAACATACTCGTGCGCTTCCGGCTATCTCTGGCATAGGATCAATAATCGTTCCAGCAGGCACTTCTCCTGTTTGAGCATAACTCGCCCTGGGTGAACTCTAAAGGTCTGGGATTCGACACAGGGAAAGACTCTCGGGAATTGCAGAGAGAGTGGATAGGAAGCAAGGGTGGTCGGAGGTGTGCTGAATAGGTGCGGGTAAAGTATCTCAAGGGTCGTGTTTACGAGCAGTCATAATGGCTTTCGAACTTAGAAAATTCAAATGATGAAACGTAATTTCTCAATCAATTATCCTTGGAAAAAGCACAGCTAACGGCAAGAGCGTACCTGGAGGATGTCACGGGCTGGCAGGTTCCATGGCAGCATCCTTGAAACTCACACGAACCGCTGAATCCTTGTCAGCACGCCGCCGTCAATCGCCTTAATCTTCTTGTCTCACGCGAATCGAATGATCGATTCGCATTCAATGGCCCATCCACTTGCTGTCTTGTCGATCTGCTGACTCACTGCTTCATTGAGCCGATTCGCGTTAACGCGAATGATAGTTCTGAGTTGCCTTAACGCGGATGAAGTATGCTGTCCGGAAGAACGCGGAGCGTTCGCCCTGATTGATGCGAATGAACAGCCAGCCTGATTCGCGTTAACGCGAATGACCATGCTATGCTGATCCGCGTTCAGGCGAATGGTCCTTGTCTGTCCACCGAAAGTCCATGCGAATGACAGTGCCATTTCGCGTTAACGCGAGGTGTTGATTCGCGTTCAGGCGAAGTTGAGTCTTAAATCTCTCCTTCCACTGCTTGCTGGTTAAGGCTTTTGAATATGGCTTCAGTCGAGACCCATTCACCAGGAAATCCTTGTCTTCACCATCTATGGGCCTGAGTCGGACAGTCCCATTGTTACAGCAACTATTTCATAAGGCCCCATCCATCTGGTTTGGAACTTCCCCGGGAAATCTCCATATCGTTCATCGTATATAAGGGCCCCCGGCTGAAAGACCTTTGGTCTCTTGCATCGTGCCATTTTCTTCTCTGATCGTGCACGAGCTGTGTACGGTGGAAAGCTTCTCTCCTCATCTCATCCAATGAGAAGAGCTGTTCAGCTCTCTGCCTCTGTGCTTCATCCAAATTCAGATCTAGCTGTGCTGCGATATAAAGTAATCTCTCGTTCGATCGGTAGCACTGCTGTTCTTCCATACACCGAAAGGGTGAGAGGCCGGTAGTGGTTTTCCAGGTGGTCCTAAAGGCCCACACAGCGTCCAGGAGTTTCTCCTCCCAGTCTGTTCTGTGTATACCAAAAGAGAAGATTCTCGAGCTCTCTTTTGCTTACCTCTGCTTCTCTGTTCCCTCTAGGGTAGTATGGACTAGACTGAAGATGCGTGATACCTTCTGCAGCAACTGATTGATAACAGAAAAAAAAAGGGGGGGGGTGCCCCTGTCACTTACTAGACTCCGCGGGGTTCCGAACCTGGTAAAGATCTGCTCATACAAGAATGCTGCCACCGCATCAGAGGTTGCGTTCTTCATTGGCTTGACTTCCACCCACTTAGTCACTCCACGCAAACCAGAATGTGTTTGCTCCCGGTTGAATGGGTCCGTCCAGACTCCACATCTCAAACGGTTCAACTGCTATTACCGGGTGATAAGGCATGGCTCCGCTCGGTATGGGTCTGCCCTGGCAACGATTACAGCTTCTGCTAAATGACCGTCGAAAATAGTCGGCCAGTAGTAGCCCTACTGCAGTATCTGGTAGTCTACTTCCCAGCCAAGATGACCTCCGCCGGTTCATGCATTTAAGTCATAACAAAAAAAAAGGATTTCCTCCTCAGTGAGGCATCTCCTCATCACTGAGGCCTGTCCCAGCTTATACAGAGTTCCATCCACCCAGGTGGTGTATGGTTGACTCTGTTTGGCTAGGGCCTTTCGTCGATGAGCAGGCCAATCGGAGTGATTCCTGAAACAATCAAATGAGCAATGTCAGCGGAGTAATACCGTTAACAGAAAACCGACGTTTCATCAGGAAACTGTTCACCACATCGTCCAAGGGCGCTGAGTCTAAACGACGACGGAACGGTGATCAGCAACTGGTTTCTCCACAAGAGGTTGGTTTCGCAAACTCCTGAAGTAGGATGATCCACCTGGTGACTCTAGCATTGTTAGTGGTCAGACATTATTTGATAGCGGAGTGATCGGTGTGAATAAAGACCCTCGACCCGATCAAGTAATGTCTGAACTTGTGTTGTGCGAACACAACAGCTCGGAACTCCTGTTCCGTGACTGCGGGACTCCACTTCGTCCTTCTACTGGCAAAAGAAATTGCATTCTCTAAACCTTGGGCTGGCCTCTGCCCCAGGACAGCACCTAGTGCTTTCCCTGACGCATCAGTATGGATGTGGAATGGCTCCAATCAGGTCCCGACAAGGGGGACAGGTCTATTGGTTTTTTAGTTCTTCAAAACTGCTGTTCTTTTCCCCAGACCCATTCAGCTTGGCTAAGCGTTTCAATAAAGGATTGGCTATCCTGAGCTATACTTGACTTGCTTTTGCTTCCCGGAAGGAAAGAAAGAAATCCAGGAAAGAAACTACTCGCTCTAACTTAACTCGCTTATCGTTACGCTCGGGCTTCTTCAAAGGAAGCCCTTCGCTCCACTCACCTTAAAAGACCGTAGGAGTCAGAAGGTCGTTCATTAGTCAGTTTTCAAAAGTGCTTTCTTCCTTGCTTTTAGTCGGAAGGCGGGGAAGGCTAGTCCTACTAAAGCTGCTTTTGCCAATCAAAGTCGTTGCACCCCTACTAATCAAAGGCCCCTTTCCTAAGGTGCCCTTCGCTCCACTAGCCTTAATGCACTTTCAGAATTCGAAGGATGAATCTGTACTAATCGTTGCAGTACCATAGGACTAAGAACTGCTATTAAAGTCGTTAATAACTAATTACTTCGCTCGATTACTGCCTTATAGGGAAACTAATAGGGACAGACACTAAAGCGTTTCACCCCTATCTCTTAAAGCTTCTGAAAAACGTGAGCGCACCATTACTATATAGGCTAGATAGGGCGATACGGCTTTTCAGCGGAGCTGAGCCGTATCTTGCACGTTCCACTAGCCTTCATGCACTTTTCAGAGTTGCCAAGGTGGCGTTGGTGGTATCGTATATAAGAGAACGCCTGGTTTTAGGAATGGCTTTCCCTCATCTAAAAGCTGGTGTGTTCTCATCTTTTTTGAAAGAAAAGGATGTATAAGTGGCGGTCTTCTCGTCACTCGTCAGAGCTAGGCACTGGCTACAGGGCGCGTCAGTTGATAGGCTGACCGAAGCGAGGGGAAGAGCGGAGCTCCAACCTAACGAATGGAGCGCCGCCGCCGCTTACTAAGCGCTGGTTCTACCCCGGCCAAGCAACCAAAGCCGGGGGGGAATAGTGAAAGAAATCGAAGGGGAACAAGCGGGGTAGAGGAATTGGTCGACTCATCAGGCTCATGACCTGAAGATTGCAGGTTCGAATCCTGTCCCCGCCTAAGAAAGAGTGATTTCAGAGTCCGGTAACAGAGAAAAGATCGAGAAAAAGCACCTCCCAAAGTACTTTGACGAAAGTAGGGCAAGGGTGCCTAATCGTTTTTCGAAAGACTAGAGAACCTGAAATCAACCACGGAGTCAACTAGCTTTGTGTGGTTTTTCTTGTTCGAAGTTGCAGAGTCAAGATCGAGAAAAAGCACTTCAAGAGGTACTTTTACGAAAAGTCGGAGTGCCTAATCGAATCTTTCGAAACACTAGAAACCAACGCAATCTCGATTTAAAAAGATCAAACAACTCAACTAGAGACTTACGCTTCAATACTACTCACTTACGCAAGGATACATGAAGGAAGAAAGAAACCGTGAAAAGTCAGAAACAAAGGCATCTTCTTCCTTTCCTTACCTTAAAAAAAGTGCTTATTTCAGCATTTAAGACATGTTCACATTTACTTAAGTCTGGTTAAGTCTGATCATATCTTACGTCATAGTGGGGAGAATGGCTGTCTTCTGAAGAAAGAATTCTGCTGCTGCTTATTTGGTTAATTGTTGAGTACTCTATGCATGTTACCCTTGCTAATGTACAAGGTATTCTAGTTACTGGTCAACGCTTCTTTATTATGGATAGAATGACTTTCGTCAAGCTACTTCTCTTGGTGTCCACTTTTTTCTTTCATATTGTTTTATCCCTATCTCATCGACCTAATGCAGAAGAAAAACGTTGTTGAGGGTTGTCTATGTTAGGAATGCTAAGATCTGCTGCGAAATCACAGGATCTCTTTTGTTTGATTAATTAAACGAAGTCAAAATCTGCGAAAGTGATGCAGAAATTTACCCGGAAAAACGATGAACCATGAAACTCCAAGTCCCTATCAATTCGTAACTGATTTAAGCATCCAAGAAAAAAAAAAAAGAATCAAACCCCCTGGGGTATCTCTGCATAAACAATTAGAATATTGATCAAAGAAAGTTTTTTACGGCAAAACCAGAGCAGAGGTGGAAACCGATGCCGGAAACAACCTCACCAGATAACTCACAGGGCAATCAAACCCTAACCCGACATATTCATACTAACCTGGTAAGATCTGATCTGTGCGAAAACGATTAGTTAGTTATATATAACTAGTTCGTTATATTATATATAGTATAGTTAGTTATACCAACTCGAAGCCCATAGCGAGAGGAAGAGAACGCCTCAGACAGATCGCAAAACAGCACACCCTGGGGAGGGTTAGGATTTTTCTTTCCCCGGGAAAGAGAGAACCAAACCCTAGAAGAAACTAAACTCCACCCACCAAGAAGCCCTAACTCACCTACTCTCATCCATAACTAGAGGAGAGAGAAGGGAGAAAAATCAGACACCTAGGGTGCCACGTCACCCGTCTTTTGAGTGACCACATTGCCTTTCCGAGAGAGGACCCGCGGCGTCAGTTAGGTCTTCGACCGAAAGAAGGTTTCCCGTGAGGACAGAGCCCCGGACTCTTCCTTGCTGGTCGATCATATTCGTCGAGTCGTCTCTCACCCCCCGAAGGGGCTTATCCAGTTGACGTATATAAAGAACTTCTCTCTGTTCTGCGCCATTCGTTCTTCCGGGTGGTCACTTTGAAACCGGGCGGCAACTGAAAGTTGGTTAGGTTTGGGATTGGTAAGGGAGAAGTTTCGACGGCCCTAGCCGAATCCGTACGGCCGGCTGTATCCACCGGGCATCCGTCGTGGGGGTCATCCTAACGCCAGCTGAGGGGGATGGGCCCAGTCCCGTAGAAGGCGAGCTCCATTGGTTGAGGGCCCAGCTGATTGGATGTAGACAGAGATATAGAAAGTGTGCAGTGAGGGATCTTTATAGGTAGCCAGTCTTTACTTGACTCGGCCCGACGCCTGGAACTCCCATGCCTTTCTTGGTCGGACCAACCCAACCGGCGATTTCCGACAAGTCTTTCTTCATTTTTAGAGCAAGAAGCGGAACAAAAGGGATGAAATTCAAAGTGTTTCTTACGATTACGCCCAACAGCCCACTTGAGCAATTTGCCATTCTCCCATTGATTCCTATGAATATTGGAAAAATTTCTTTCTCATTCACAAATCCATCTTTGTCTATGCTGCTAACTCTCAGTTTGGTCCTACTTCTGGTTCATTTTGTTACTAAAAACGGAGGGGGAAACTCAGTACCAAATGCTTGGCAATCCTTGGTAGAGCTTATTCATGATTTCGTGCCGAACCCGGTAAACGAACAAATAGGTGGTCTTTCCGGAAATGTTCAACAAAAGTTTTCCCCTCGCATCTCGGTCACTTCTACTTTTTCGTTATTTCGTAATCCCCAGGGTATGATACCTTATAGCTTCACAGTCACAAGTCATTTTCTCATTACTTTGGGTCTCTCATTTCCGATTTTTATTGGCATTACTATAGTGGGATTTCAAAGAAATGGGCTTCATTTTTTAAGCTTCTCATTACCCGCAGGAGTCCCACTGCCGTTAGCACCTTTTTTAGTACTCCTTGAGCTAATCCCTCATTGTTTTCGCGCATTAAGCTCAGGAATACGTTTATTTGCTAATATGATGGCCGGTCATAGTTCAGTAAAGATTTTAAGTGGGTCCGCTTGGACTATGCTATGTATGAATGATCTTTTTTATTTCATAGGAGATCCTGGTCCTTTATTTATAGTTCTTGCATTAACCGGTCCGGAATTAGGTGTAGCTATATCACAAGCTCATGTTTCTACGATCTCAATCTGTATTTACTTGAATGATGCTACAAATCTCCATCAAAGTGGTTATTTATTTATAATTGAACAAAAGCGAGGAGCGAAGCAAAGTACCATCCCCTATTTATCCCCGAGAAGAGAAGAAAAAGAAAGGAATTAGTATGCAAGCTTCAGGGAAAGATTTATAAATTCGTCCGGGGTAGACGGATCTACCAGCTACAACCATGAAGCTGAGGTCATCGTGTTGGATGGTCTTCTTTCAAGGTGGCAAGGATGAAGCTTGACTCAGGTAGGGGGACTGCTAAGTCCGCTACTTTGGAAACCTACAGAGGTGCCAAGGGATCTTCCAACAAAAATGTTCGCTATATCTTCCTCCTTAACCTCTATAGCTTCAAAAGGGTGGTCTTTGCCATAAGGTAGGAGATGAGGTCCCGGGTATATATAGTATACTTCCTAGTGTTGGGAACGCAGAAAGTGCAAGATTTGGCTGATGCAGGATAACGTCAGAAGATTCTTCATTTTGACTATCTTCGCTTGCATCAGAAACATTACCAGCTCCTTGATGTATTTAAATATGCTTAGTAGCAGGTATGTTTAAATTATCCAAACTCGATTGAATGGCATTGGAGGCATTAAAACCTAAAGGTAGATAGCAGCTTTTTCAGGTAGAGAGCCATACCCTGCAGTAGCTTATATAAGGATATTCGGAAGGGGGAAGGGGTACTATTAGTTGAGCCAGGTGCGGATCGCGAGCGAACCAAAAATCCATAGCCATATCCTTAAGCTGTGATGCGGAGCAACGTCTTGATGCGGAACAACATCTGCTGCCATCTCTCCCTCTCACTATACACCTTGCTCAGATCTTCCTCGGGCGGATGGGCACTCGGCTTTCCTCCCTGGGGTGGCTCTTTCTTCCCCCGGCCGTCTCATTCCCACCTTTCGGTATTAGCTTTCTGGCTCTACCACAGCCTTAGGACAGTTCGACCACGGGCGAATTCCAACCCTCACTCTACCCCCACATCTTCCTTCTCCCTGGTTACATGCTCATGGGATTGGTTGAAAGAAAGAGTCTTACTCATCGAGTTTCCCTGCAAATGATGTGAATGACACTATTTGAGGCAGTTTCAGAGGCCTTTGTATTGGTTTTTGTCTCAACCTACATTTCTCAGCGCTCTGTGCTTCTATAGCTCCCCATCTCACCTGTGGATGCGTACTTTGCCTGCTCTGTGGTCTCGTGGACGCCCTTGCTATCGATTCCAATGGCCTCTTTTTTATGGCACTCCTGAAGCATCCCATAATTGGATATTCTAATGAGTTTAATGCGCCTACTTTGCTTGGGCTGTAAGCTAAGTCTTGGTATTGCCGGGATCTTCCCATAGGATATAGTGTACTCCCTTGCCCTACTAGGCCCTCTCCTCCCTACGCTTCTTTGGGCTCCGGACTGAATGGAATAGCGCTAGCTAAAAGTTCAGAGGCTTGGCTTCCCGAAAGCATTGATTGAATAGCACAGGAGTAGGAGTAGCACAAGGGAGAGGGCAGGTGCATTCTTCCTAACTTTGTTGGCTGGATAGAATATCCTATCGTAATCGTATATAAAGTAGGTAGCCTGCCTTTCCTTTCACGCTAGTGCTCCTTCATTGACTGTGTAGGCTTGAGCTTTGACTTTTACTGCTTGACTTTCTTACTGATTTACTGCACCTTAATAGAATGCCAATGAGGCAGGATGCATAAGACATTTAATTGTAAGTCGAAGAAGAGAAAGCCCTACTTATTTGTCTAAGAAGGTAGTGCTAACTAACTGAATGCCAATACTTTTCACAGTTTGACTCGATTCTGCTCCCCGGGCCTTAGCAGCGCACCCCCTAACCCGCTTCCCTCGACTGCCTTCATAGAAGAAGAGGGGGATTTCGAAGAATGGAAATTCAATTCAAGAGAGGTGGTCAAGGTTGGAAGGAAGAAGAAGGCTTTTCAGCCAAGGGAAGAGGGAAGACAAGATCTGATCTCCTTTTTTTAGCCTAGAAATGGATGAGGGAGCCCTCTCGGGAAAGCAACTGTCCTTACTAAACTATGCGCTCACCCCTCTGACCAAACCGAAGAAAGTTAGGGGAGAAATTCCCCAGCCGTCTCATATCCCCTTTTCAATAAAGCACACTTTGGCGGGCACTTCTCCCTCCATCGAAGCGGATCGCCAGACCCTCCTGATTATGTAGCTTGGCCCCTCGTTATCAAGAACTCGAAAAAGGGAAGCGTACGCTTTCTCGATGTCCGATTTTTGAAGAAGAGCCCAGACGATGGGGCGGCGAAAGGGGACGAATACGCCTTCGAAGGGGGAATGGCGAGAAAAAATCCAATTCTAGGGGGGCGGGAGAATGGGGCATTTCTCAGCAAGCAAAAGGGCTTAAAAGCGCCTTTATCAAACCTATTAGTAAAGCATCAAGGCTCCTTTATTAGGTTGGGCGCTAGCTAGCGCTTTACTAATCTAATAGAAAGTCAGGCTCTTCTTATGTTTCAAAAATACCGGGGCGGGAAATGCTCCTTTCTCGATTGTT